CCCTTTCAATTCTTTTAGGTTCATGGTCTACCCCGGGAAAAGATCTGTCCGAATTCTATTTGCACATATAGGACAAATGGTCTCAGTACCATTTTTTTGTTATGACTTCTTTTTTTTTGTTAATTTCGTGTCTTGCTTTCCCAAAACTATTTGATGTATTCATCATACTATTCCGTTGGTCGTCAATTTGGGATCACTACTATCACTACTATAGTAATAGTAGGTATAAGAATCATTTATGATACAAGTGGTAATCATACATATATTATATTAACAATTTGTTATCGATTTGGTATTTTCTGAACGGAGCCTGGATACTTTATTTTATCAGTCCAAGTAAACCATAAATTCTTCTAAATTGATAATATTGATCCCCAATATAAAATAAATTGATCTAATTGCACTTCACGCTCCGAATGATTGATTGATGCCTCACTCAATACAATATCTCTTGGGCGAAACAGAGGATATCTCGATCAGGGGAGAGAACGGGTAAATCCCATATGACCCAATATGTCTGACAAGTCGCACTATACGTCAACCCAAACCGCATCTTCCTCTCCAGGACTCCGAAAAGGTACTTTTGGAACACCAATGGGCATTAAATTAAAGAAAAAAATTTAGTACTATACTTCACTTTAATATGGAAACGTAACAATCAATGGTTTATTGTCTTCATCCCTTTTTTCTCTTTATTCTATTTGATACATAGATTGGAAAGTTTATAGAGTAAGACAGAATAGAATGAATAAAGAAAAAATTTGAACGAAGAAATCGATCGTTCGAATGATAAACAAGTATCTATCCATTCGTTCCCCAAAAATGGGACCAATCCTCCCATTGCGTATTGGTACTTATCGGGTATAGAATAGATCTGCTTCTCTTTGTTCTTACGAACAAAATTGTTCCGTTATTTTCAATGGAATGGAATAAATATTAATCCTTTCTGATACGGAATCTACTGAAAAGGTTAGGTACATAGTTAGTATATATAGTCTTTTCCAATGCGATAAAATAAAGTGACATAGTGTCTATTTTTCTTTGATAAAGAGGTATTTCCATGGGTTTACCTTGGTATCGTGTTCATACTGTCGTATTGAATGATCCCGGTCGATTGCTTTCTGTTCATATAATGCATACAGCTCTAGTTTCTGGTTGGGCTGGTTCGATGGCTTTATACGAATTAGCGGTTTTTGATCCCTCTGATCCCGTTCTTGATCCAATGTGGAGACAAGGTATGTTCGTTATACCCTTCATGACTCGTTTAGGAATAACCAATTCGTGGGGTGGTTGGAGTATTTCAGGAGGAACTATAACAAATCCGGGTATTTGGAGTTATGAAGGTGTGGCAGGGGCACATATAGTGTTTTCCGGTTTGTGCTTCTTGGCAGCTATCTGGCATTGGGTATATTGGGACCTAGAAATATTCTGTGATGAACGTACGGGAAAACCTTCTTTGGATTTGCCCAAGATCTTTGGAATTCATTTATTTCTCTCAGGGGTAGCTTGCTTTGGCTTTGGCGCATTTCATGTAACAGGTTTGTATGGTCCTGGAATATGGGTGTCCGATCCTTATGGACTAACTGGAAAAGTACAATCTGTAAATCCAGCGTGGGGCGCGGAAGGTTTTGATCCTTTTGTTCCGGGAGGAATAGCCTCTCATCATATTGCAGCGGGTACATTGGGCATATTAGCAGGCCTATTCCATCTTAGTGTCCGTCCGCCTCAACGTCTATACAAAGGATTACGTATGGGCAATATTGAAACTGTACTTTCCAGTAGTATCGCTGCTGTTTTTTTTGCAGCTTTTGTTGTTGCTGGAACTATGTGGTATGGTTCAGCAACTACCCCAATCGAATTATTTGGTCCTACTCGTTATCAGTGGGATCAGGGATACTTTCAGCAAGAAATATATCGAAGAGTTAGTGCCGGGCTAGCCGAAAATCTTAGTTTATCGGAGGCTTGGTCTAAAATTCCCGAAAAATTAGCTTTTTATGATTATATTGGTAATAATCCGGCAAAGGGGGGATTATTCAGAGCAGGCTCAATGGACAATGGGGATGGAATTGCTGTTGGATGGTTAGGACACCCCGTCTTTAGAGATAAAGAAGGGCGCGAGCTTTTTGTACGTCGTATGCCTACTTTTTTTGAAACATTTCCGGTAGTTTTGGTAGATGAAGACGGAATTGTGAGAGCTGATGTTCCTTTTAGAAGGGCAGAATCAAAGTATAGTGTTGAACAAGTAGGTGTTACTGTTGAGTTCTATGGTGGCGAACTTAATGGAGTAAGTTATTCTGATCCTGCTACTGTGAAAAAATATGCTAGACGTGCCCAATTAGGTGAAATTTTTGAATTAGATCGGGCTACTTTGAAATCCGATGGTGTTTTTCGTAGCAGTCCAAGGGGTTGGTTCACTTTTGGGCATGCTACGTTTGCTTTGCTCTTCTTTTTCGGACACATTTGGCATGGCGCTAGAACCTTGTTCAGAGATGTTTTTGCTGGTATTGATCCAGATTTGGATACTCAAGTGGAATTTGGAACATTCCAAAAACTTGGAGATCCAACTACAAGGAGACAAGTAGTCTGATACGACATTGTTGTGGTATCTTTCGCCTCTATTTTTTTTTATTTGACATTGGGTATCAGAGAAATCTTGACTTGAATCACCATCTTTTCTTTGACTTTTTTTCTATCTTTATATGATATGGTAAATGATCCCAAATGAATAGGTGTGGAAGCTATAATTGTAAACCACGATCGAATCCATGGAAGCATTGGTTTATACATTCCTTTTAGTCTCGACTTTAGGGATAATTTTTTTCGCTATCTTTTTTCGAGAACCGCCTAAGGTTCCGACTAAAAAAATGAAATAACCTTTCGAAATAATTTAATTGAAGTAATGAGCCTCCCATATTGGGAGGCTCATTACTTCAACTAGTCCCCGTGTTCTTCGAATGGATCTCTTAGTTGTTGAGAGGGTTGCCCAAAAGCGGTATATAAGGCGTACCCAGTAAAGCTTACAAGTAAACCAGATATGGAGATGGCGACTAGGGTTGCTGTTTCCATTTTTAGATAATTTCAAGATCACAATGGATCTACGATAAGATCGTTTATTTACAACTACAACGGAATAGTATACAAAGTCAACAGATCTCAACCAATCGTTAAATAGGATTTATGGCTACACAAACCGTTGAGGATAGTTCTAGATCTGGGCCAAGACGAACTACTGTAGGGGATTTATTGAAACCATTGAATTCGGAATATGGTAAAGTAGCTCCGGGATGGGGGACTACACCGCTTATGGGGGTCGCAATGGCTCTATTTGCGATATTCCTATCTATTATTTTGGAAATTTATAATTCTTCCGTTTTACTGGATGGAATTTCAATGAGTTAGGTTTATAAGAACTATGAAGTCCTAGTCTTTCAATCAAAGAAAAAATTACTTTAGACTTGTATTTCTAGACCATTCTATTCTGGTAGTTCGACCGTGGAATTTATTTGTTTCGGTATTTCCGGAATATGAGTGTGTGACTTGTTATAATTGATCCTATTGATAATACATAGAATGGACCTGTTATCTCTATCAAGATGATTCTACCTCGTCGGATATTTATTCTAGTATCTGGAGCACGGAATATATAGAATAGATCAAGAAAAGAAATATTTGAACTATGATTCATACCTACTATTTATTCAGACCCCGCAACCGGACTCAAAAAAAATTCAAATAGGTATTTCCTAAATCAAACGAATTTTATTCCTTCAGATTTATTTTGACCGAAGGATAACTCTTTCTCTAGATTTTGTTGAGTCATTACATCCATTCATTCAATAAGTGATCATCAAAGGTTCTTACTCAGAGAACCTTTGAGTTTAGCTTGAGGCTAAATCATCGTGGTTCTAGTATGAATCTGAGGTTTCAATTGATTCATAGGGTCTCAACAAGAGAATTCCTATCAATAGTAAAACAAGAGTAAATCCGCAGTACGCACAAAAAAAACAATAAATCAAATAACAAATAAAAAATAGGGAAGAGAAGATTCAAGAGGCCTGTAACGATCAACATAAAGAAAGACAGATGAGCCAACTTGATATTTTTTGGCATTATCATCACAAAGAAGAGATTCCGGATTTTTGTTACTTCGTATCTTCGAGGCAAATCGAATCAAGCGGCTAATGAAGTTTTTAACTTTCTATTATATATCCGTTGAAATCAGTATTTGTGTGTTTCCGCTTGAGCCGTACGAGATGAAATTCTCATATACGGTTCTCAGAGGGGGAGTTCTATTGGGTTACCTATCTCAATAAAGTATATGATTGGTTTGAGGAACGTCTTGAGATTCAGGCGATTGCAGATGATATAACTAGTAAATATGTTCCTCCTCATGTCAACATATTTTATTGTTTAGGGGGGATCACACTTACTTGTTTTCTAGTACAAGTAGCTACGGGTTTTGCTATGACTTTTTACTATCGTCCAACCGTTACAGAGGCTTTTTCCTCTGTTCAATACATCATGACTGAGGCCAACTTTGGTTGGTTAATCCGATCAGTTCATCGATGGTCAGCAAGTATGATGGTTCTCATGATGATCCTGCACGTATTTCGTGTGTATCTCACAGGTGGATTTAAAAAACCTCGCGAATTAACTTGGGTTACAGGTGTGGTTTTGGCTGTATTGACTGCATCTTTTGGTGTAACTGGTTATTCCTTACCTCGGGACCAAATTGGTTATTGGGCAGTAAAAATCGTGACAGGCGTACCTGAAGCTATTCCTGTAATAGGATTGCCTTTAGTAGAGTTATTACGTGGAAGTGCTAGTGTGGGCCAATCCACTTTAACTCGTTTTTATAGTTTACACACTTTTGTATTGCCTCTCCTTACTGCCGTATTTATGTTAATGCACTTTCCAATGATACGTAAGCAAGGTATTTCCGGTCCTTTATAGAGAAGACATATCATAGATATTTGTAATTGATCATATATCGGGGAGGA